AAAAAATAGAAAAAATAATAAATAAAAAAAATATAGAAAAAAAAATACATATATAAACATCTACAGCTTATAAAGACTAAATGTTAGAAAAAAACAAAGGACGAAGATATATCTAAAAAAATAAGAGTTTTTAAAAAAAAAAAAAAAAAAATTGGAAAAATTATTAAAAAAATTAAAATTTTTGAAAATTTTTATAAATTGTTTAGAAATAATTTTTGTGAAATAAATTATAAATTTAAATTTTAAATTAATTTATAAAAAGTTATTTTATTTAAATATAAATTTTTATACCGGTTTTAAAAAATAACTAATAAATATTAAGATGGTATTTATTCAAATAGATAAATATTCTTTAAAATTTTAACATTAAAATTATATTAATAAAAATATTGTGAAAATTATTTATTTAGGGGAATAAATAATTTACTATATATAATGTTATTATTTTAATTTAATATAAAATTTTGAAAATTTTAATAATTTATAATTAATAATTAGGGGTAATTTTATTATAGATTTATTAAAAAAATATTTATAAATATGGAATAAAAATTTTTAATATAATTGGAGTAGTTACTTAATTTTTATTATATTTATTAATATTCCCTTTTTATTTTTAAACAATTTACACAATATTTAAAAATATATGATTTTTTACAGTTATTGATTTATATTTAAGACTAGAAAAAACTTTTATAAATTTATTTTAATAATAAATTATTTTATTAAATTTTGTGAAAGTTATTTTATTTAAAAATAACTTTTTATACCGGATTTTAAAAATAACTAATAAATATTAAGAAAGTATTTATTCAAATAGATAAATATTCTTTAAAATTTTAACATTAAAATTATATTGATAAAATATTGTAAAATTATTTATTTAGGGGAATAAATAATTTACTATAAATACTATTATTATTTTAATTTAATTAAAAATTTTGAAAATTTTAATAATTTATAATTAATAATTAGGGGTAATTTTATTATAAATTTATTAAAAAAATATTTATAAACATTGAATAAAAATTTTTAATATAATTGGGGTAGTTACTTAATTAAAATTATGAATAAGTTAAATTTATAAAAAATATTGTTTAGTTTTTTAAATTTATTTTAATTAAAATAAATTATTTTAATTTTTATAAAAAGAAATAAAAAAAATTATAAAATAATAAAAAATTAATTATAAAGTTTTATTTTGGCTTAAAAATTTATTATTAATTTATTTTATATGTAAATTTTTGTAAGAATTTTTATTTATTTAAATAATATATAAATATTATTATATTCGCAGTAATTAAAATTATTAATTAAAGAAATTTAGAAATAGAAATATTAATTAGTATTGACATAATTCGTGCCAGCAGTCGCGGTTATACGAATAATACAAATAAATTTTATTAGTAAAAGTTAAATTATAAAATTTAAAATATAAATATTGATTTATTAAGTAAAATTTTAAATTAATATTATTATTAAATTAAAATAATAATTGAAGCTTAAAAAATTTAAAAAAAAACTAGGATTAGATACCCTATTATTTAAATTGTAATTTATTTATTTGAGTAGTAATAGTTATGATCTTAAAACTTAAAAAATTTGGCGGTATTTTAGTCTATTCAGAGGAACCTGTTTTGTAATCGATAGTCCACGATGAACCTTTCTTAAATTTGTTTTTCAGTTTATATATCGTCGTTAATAGAATATTTTATAAGAAAAATAATTTTCTATAATTTTTATAAAAATTTATATCAGATCAAGGTGTAGCTTATATTTAAGTTAAAATGGGTTACAATAAAATTATTTAAATGGATGTAAGTATGAAAAATTTATTTAAAGTGAATTTGAAAGTAAAATTATAAAGATTAATAATTTGATTTTAGCTCTAAAATATGTACATATCGCCCGTCACTCTTATTATTAAGATAAGATAAGTCGTAACATAGTAGATGTACCGGAAGGTGTATCTAGAATGACAGTTTAAAGCTTATTTAGTAAAGTATTTCATTTACATTGAAAAGATTTTTGTGCAAATCATTATAGATTGATTAATAAATATTTATTAATAAAATTAGTTAAAAATTTAAAGTATTAAAAATAATTTTAGGATTAATTGTTTAAGTATTATTTAAAGAATAAATAATTTTAATTATAGAGTATTAGTATTGTGAAAGAAAATTGAAATAATTTGAAAAATTTTTATTAAAAAAGAAGATTTAATTTGTTGTACCTTGTGTATCAGGGTTTATTAAATAAAAAATATTTATAAATATTTTTCTCGATTTTAAAAGAGTTAATAAATTATTAAAGTTAGTGTGTTAAAATTATTTTTAATAATTTATTAGAAATGAAATGTTATTCGTTTTTAAAGTTATCTAGTTTTTTAAGAAATAAATTTAATTTAGATTTTTAAAATATATAGATTTATTTTATAAATTTTATAAATTTTAAAAATTATTATTTTATGGGTAAGCTATAAAATAAATTTTTAAAAATAATAAATAATTTATAGAAATATATGCTTGAAAATAGCAATTATTAAAAAATATGTTATAATATATTTATAAAATATAAAATTATTTATTAATATTTTAATTATTTATTAAAATATTTATTTTAATAATATAAATAATGTAATTATGATAAAATTAGTATATATTAATTGTAGTTTTAAAATTTTTTGAAAAGTTTAAGTAAAGAATTAGGCAAAATTAAAATTCGCCTGTTTAACAAAAACATGTCTTTTAGAATTAAATTTAAAGTCTAACCTGCCCACTGAAATTTTAATGGCCGCAGTATATTAACTGTGCAAAGGTAGCATAATCATTAGTCTTTTAATTGAAGGCTGGTATGAATGGTTGGACGAGATTTTAACTGTTTCATATAAATTTAAAATAGAATTTTATTTTTTAGTAAAAAAGCTAAAATTTAATTAAAAGACGAGAAGACCCTATAAATCTTTATATTTATATTTATTTTAATTATTTAGAAAAATTTTATTATAATTTATATAAATATTTTATTGGGGTGATATTAAAATTTAAAAAACTTTTAATTTTTTATAACATTTATTTATGAATAATTGATCCATTATTAATGATTAAAAAATTAAGTTACTTTAGGGATAACAGCGTAATTTTTTTGGAGAGTTCATATCGATAAAAAAGATTGCGACCTCGATGTTGGATTAAGAAATATTTTTGGGTGTAGAAGTTCAAAATTTAAGTCTGTTCGACTTTTAAATTCTTACATGATCTGAGTTCAAACCGGTGTAAGCCAGGTTGGTTTCTATCTTTAATAAATTAAAATATTTTAGTACGAAAGGACCAAATATTTAAATAATTATATTTTATAAATGAATTTAATTAATATACATATATTTACTATTTTGGCAGATAATTGTGATAAATTTAGAATTTATAAATGTAATTTTAATTACAAATAGTACTTGTTAAATATTGAGTTTATTTTATCTTTAATTAATATATTAATGTTAATTATTTGTGTTTTAGTTAGAGTTGCATTTTTAACTTTATTGGAACGAAAAATTTTGGGATATATTCAAATTCGAAAGGGACCCAATAAAGTTGGTATTTTTGGTATTCCTCAACCATTTTGTGATGCAGTAAAATTATTTAGAAAAGAACAAATTTATCCTTTAATATCAAATTATGTTTCTTACTATTTTTCTCCTATTTTTTCTTTATTTCTATCATTATTAGTTTGAATATGTATACCTTTATTTTTTAATTTTTTATCATTTAATTTAGGTGTTTTATTCTTTTTATGTTGTACAAGAATAGGAGTTTATACAGTAATAATTGCTGGTTGATCTTCTAATTCTAATTATGCATTATTAGGAGGATTGCGGGCTGTAGCTCAAACTATTTCTTATGAAGTTAGTTTAGCTTTAGTTATAATATCATTTATTTTCTTAATTGGGGGTTATAATTTTTTAATATTTTTTAATTATCAAATTTTCATTTGGTTTTTTTTTATTTTATTTCCTATAGTTTTAGTTTGATTTAGAATTTCATTAGCAGAAACTAATCGAACACCATTTGATTTTGCTGAAGGAGAATCGGAATTAGTTTCTGGATTTAATGTAGAATATAGAAGAGGGGGATTTGCTTTAATTTTTTTAGCAGAATATTCAAGAATTTTATTTATGAGAATATTATTTTGTGTTTTATTTTTAGGAAGAGATATTTTTTCATTAATTTTTTACATAAAATTGAGATTTATTTCTTTTTTATTTATTTGGGTTCGTGGAACTTTTCCTCGATTTCGTTATGATAAATTAATATATATAGCTTGAAAATCTTTTTTACCTTTTTCTTTAAATTATTTAATGTTTTTTATTGGAATTAAAATTTTTATGTTTTCTTTAATATAGTTAATTTATTTAAGTAAAGTTAATAGAAAATTAAATTTCTATCTTATATTTTCAAAATATATGCTTATTTCAAGCTCATTAACTTAATTTAATAGATTATCTCATATTTTTGAAATTAATGGATTTATAATATAATAAAAAAAATAAATAACCGTTAAAATTTGTCCTATAATAATATAAGGATCTTCTACTGGTCGCGCACCAATTCATGTAAGTAAAATTACTGAGATTACTATAATTCAAAATATAATTTGATTAATTGGATAAAATTGAATTCCTCGAAATTTTCTAAAATGACAAAATGGTATAATTATTAGAATAGCAATTGATATAATTAATGCAATTACTCCCCCTAATTTATTAGGAATTGAACGTAAAATGGCATAAGCAAATAAAAAATATCATTCAGGTTGAATATGAATAGGAGTTACTAATGGGTTTGCTGGAATAAAATTATCTGGATCTCCTAGTAAATAAGGGTTTATTAATGTTAATAATATTAATCCAAAAATTATAATAATAAAACCCACAATATCTTTAAATGTAAAATAAGGGTGAAATGGAATTTTATCAATGTTAGAATTTAATCCTAAGGGATTATTTGAACCAGTTTGATGAAGAAATATTAAGTGAATTATTACTATTGCTAATACAATAAAAGGTAGAATAAAGTGAAATGTAAAAAATCGTGTTAATGTTGCATTATCAACAGCAAATCCTCCTCAAATTCATTGTACTAAATCAATTCCTAAATATGGAATAGCAGACATTAAATTTGTAATTACAGTTGCTCCTCAAAATGATATTTGTCCTCATGGGAGAACATAACCTATAAAAGCTGTAGCTATTACTAGAAATAAAATAATTACTCCTACTATTCATGTTATTTTGAATATATAAGAATTATAATATATTCCTCGTCCAATATGTATATAAATACAGATAAAAAAAAAAGATGCTCCATTAGCATGTATAGTGCGAAGTAATCATCCATTATTTACATCTCGACAAATATGATTAACTCTGTTAAACGCTAAATTAATGTCTGCTGTATAATGTATAGCTAAAAATAATCCTGTTAAAATTTGAATAATTAGACATAATCCTAATAGAGAACCAAAATTTCATCAAGAAGAAATATTAATTGGAGCTGGTAAATCAATTAAAGCATTATTAGCAATTTTTAATAAAGGATGTTTTGTTCGTATAGGTTTATTCATTAGTTAATTTAATTTATTAGTCGTAAAGGACCATAAAATATTTTAGTAATTTTTACAGATGCAATTAAAGTAATTAATAAATAATTTATTAATAATAAGGTTATTAAATTTGTTGGAAAATTATATAATTTATTTAAATTTAATGAGTTTTCATTTAATAATGAATTTAGGTTAATGACAGATATTATTTCATTATTATTTATATATAGAATAAATCTAGATTTGTCAATTATAAAAATTACTCTTATAATTAATATAAAATATAAAATTGAATATGTTAATATTTTTATAGAAAATGAAAATATTTCATTTGAAGCTAATGAGGTTACATAAATAAATAAAACTAATATTCCTCCTAAAAAAACTAAGAATAAGATGTAAGAAAATCAAAAAGATTTTGTTATTAATCCAGTAATTAAACAAATTAAAAATGTTTGGATTAATAATATAAAACCTATAGCTAGTGGGTGATTTATTTGTATAAATAAAAAATTACAAATTAAAATTAAAGAATATAAAAGAAATTGAAGAATTTCAAGAAATAGTTTAATAAAAATATTAATTTTGGAGATTAATGATAAAGAATTTCTTTTTTCTTGAAATTTTAAAAGAATATTCTTATTTTTGATTTACAAGACCAATGTTTTTATTAAACTATTAAAACTAATGATTATATATATTTATTGAATTTTACCAATAATTTTATTGATAATTGGTTTTTTAATTTTTGTTTCTAATAGAAAACATTTATTGTCAATATTATTAAGATTAGAATATATTGTTTTGAGATTATTTATATTTTTATTTATATTTTTAAATATAATAAATTTTGAAAGTTATTTTAGAATAATATTTTTAACTTTTAGAGTTTGTGAAGGAGCATTAGGTTTGTCAATTTTAGTATCTATAATTCGTACTCATGGTAATGACTATTTTCAATCTTTTAATGTTTTACAATGTTAAAAATTATATTGATATTTTTATTTTCTTTTCCAATTTGTTTTATAAAAAATTCATTTTGGATGGCTCAGAATTTTTTATTTTTAAATTCTTTTATTTTTATTATTATAAATATTTATTCAAGATATTGAATAAATATTTCATATTTTTTAGGTTGTGATATATTATCTTATGGATTTATTTTGTTAAGTTTATGGATTTGTTCTTTAATAATTATAGCTAGAGAGAGAGTGTTAAAATTTAATAATTTCAAAAATTTATTTATATTAAATATTTTTTTCTTATTATTTTTCTTAATTATTACTTTTATGTCAATGAGATTATTTATATTTTATTTATTTTTTGAAAGAAGATTAATTCCTACATTATTTTTAATTTTAGGATGGGGTTATCAACCTGAACGTTTACAAGCTGGAATATATTTATTATTTTATACTTTATTAGTTTCTTTACCTATATTAATTGGTATTTTTTATTTATACAATAGTTTTAATACAATAAATTTTTATTTAATAATAAATTTTTTAGTAAATTATGATTTATTATATTTTGTTATAATTTTAGCTTTTTTAGTAAAAATACCAATATTTTTAGTTCATTTATGATTACCAAAAGCTCATGTTGAAGCCCCAGTATCAGGTTCAATAATTTTAGCAGGGATTATATTAAAATTAGGTGGATATGGTTTATTACGAATTTTTCCAATTTTTCAATTTATAGGGTTAAAATTTAATTATATTTGAATTAGAGTTAGATTAATTGGGGGTGTATTAATTAGACTTGTGTGTTTACGTCAAATTGATTTAAAATCTTTAATTGCTTATTCTTCTGTTGCTCATATAGGAATTGTTTTAAGAGGTTTAATAACTATAAGATATTGAGGAATATGTGGGTCTTTTACATTAATAATTTCTCATGGATTATGTTCTTCAGGTTTATTTTGTTTAGCTAATATTACTTATGAACGATTAGGAAGACGAAGTTTATTTATTAATAAAGGTTTATTAAATTTTATGCCTTCTATAACTTTATTTTGATTTTTATTAAGATCTGCTAATATAGCAGCTCCTCCAACTTTAAATTTGTTGGGAGAGATTTCTTTATTAAATAGAATTATTGGATGATCATGAATTTCAATATTAATATTAATATTCCTCTCTTTTTTTAGAGCTGCGTATACTTTATTTATATATTCTTATAGACAACATGGACAGATTTATTCTGGATCTTTTAATTTTAGATCAGGTGTTATTCGAGAGTATTTGTTATTATTTTTACATTGATTTCCATTAAATTTATTAATTTTAAAAAGTGATATATGTATTTTATGATTATATTTAAATAGTTTATTAAAAATATTGATTTGTGGTATCAATGACATGAATTTATTCATTTTAAATCATTAAATATTTATCTATTTGTAGAATTATATGTTTATTTTTATTTTTCCTATCTTTTGTATTTTTTTTTTCCAGAATAATTTTTCTTTTGGATGAATTAATTTATTTTATTGAGTGAGAAGTAGTTTCATTAAATAGATCAATAATTGTTATAACTTTTTTATTTGATTGAATAACTTTTTTGTTTATATCATTTGTGTTATTTATTTCTTCTTTAGTAATTTTTTATAGAAAAGAATATATAATAGGAGATATAAATATTAACCGTTTTATTATATTAGTAATTATGTTTGTTTTATCAATGATATTATTAATTATTAGTCCAAATTTGATCAGAATTTTATTAGGTTGAGATGGATTGGGGTTGGTTTCTTATTGTTTAGTAATTTATTATAATAATGTTAAGTCTTATAATGCAGGTATATTAACTGTTTTATCTAATCGAATTGGAGATGTAGCCTTATTGTTAGCTATTGCTTGGATATTAAATTATGGAAGTTGAAATTTTATTTTTTATTTAGAATTTATAAAAAATAATAAAGAAATATTAATTATTGGTGGTTTAATTATGTTAGCTGCAATGACAAAAAGAGCTCAAATTCCATTTTCTTCTTGATTGCCTGCAGCTATAGCTGCTCCTACTCCTGTTTCCGCATTAGTTCATTCTTCAACATTAGTAACAGCTGGGGTTTATTTATTAATTCGATTTAATATTTTATTAGAAAATACTTTATTAGGTCAATTTTTATTATTAATATCAGGCTTAACAATGTTTATGGCTGGATTAGGGGCTAATTTTGAATTTGATTTAAAAAAAATTATTGCTTTATCAACATTAAGTCAATTAGGGTTAATAATAAGAATTTTATCAATAGGATTTTATAAATTAGCATTTTTTCATTTATTAACACATGCTTTATTTAAAGCTTTATTATTTATATGTGCGGGGTCAATTATTCATAATATAAATAATTCTCAGGATATTCGATTGATAGGTGGTTTAAGAATAAGTATACCATTAACGTCTTCTTGTTTTAATGTTGCTAATTTAGCATTATGTGGAATACCTTTTTTAGCAGGATTTTATTCAAAGGATTTAATTTTAGAAACGGTAAGTTTAAATTTTTTGAATATATTTTCATATTTCTTATTCTTTTTTTCTACAGGTTTAACAGTTTGTTATTCTTTTCGATTAGTTTATTATTCAATAACTGGAGAATTAAATTGTAGATCTTTAAATGTTTTAAATGATGAAGGTTGAGTTATATTAAAGGGAATAATTGCTTTATTAATTATAAGAATTATTAGAGGGAGAATATTAAATTGATTAATTTTTCCAACACCAATTATAATTTGTTTGCCTTATTATTTAAAATATATAACTTTATTTGTTTGTGTTATAGGAGGGTTAATTGGGTATTTAATTTCAAATGTTTCTTTATATTTTATTAATAAATCATTTAATAGTTATATAATTTCATATTTTTTAGGATCTATATGATTTATACCTTATTTATCAACTTACGGAATAATAAATTATCCATTAATTTTAGGATTAAAATTTAATAAATTATTTGATCAAGGATGGTTAGAGTTTTATGGGAGTCAAAATTTATTTTTGAATTTGATAAAATTTTCAAAAATGAATAATTTATTACAAAATAATAATTTAAAAATATATTTGTTATCTTTTATTTTATGAATTTTTATATTAATAGTTATTATTATCATATTAGATTAAATTTAAATAGCTTATAAAGAGTATAACATTGAAGCTGTTAGGGAGATTAATTAATCTTTAAATATTTTAATGTTAAAATTTTAAAGAATATTTATCTATACAAAATAATTTTTCCAATTTATTTAAAATAAGTAAATAATATTTTTTAGTATTTAATTTTATATATATATATATATATATATATCGAAATATTTGTTCGTTAAATAAATAAATTCCCTTTTTATTTTTAAACAAGAAAATTGATTAAATAAATATAATATATTTATAATATTTTTTAGTATTAAATTAAAATACTAATATATTTATATTATATAGATTTAATTTACATATAATATATAAATAATATTATTTAGTATTAATAATTTATAAAAATATAAAATTTTAATTTTACAATGAAAATGTAAAGTTTTTATTAAACTATATAAATAGAAATATAAATGGAGTTTAACCATTAAAATAAAAAGTTAGCAGCTTTTTTTTGAAACTCATATTTCCTTAATTGGAATTATAATTCAATTTTATCATTAACAGTGATAGGCCTCATATTTGGCTTCAATTAAAGAATAAGGGTAAAATTTACCTAAATTTAGGTCGAAACTAATTGTAATTTATCACTTCATATTCTTTAATAAGGTAGATTGAAATTCAATACTTTTTGATTGCAATTCAAATGTTATAATTAACTACAACCCTAAATTAGTTAGATCAGTTTAATATACCTTGATTTCATTCATGATATAAGCCAATTAGTAAAATAATAATAAAAATAATTGAAGTAATTGATCAAATTATTATGTTTGAATAATTTATAATTAAAATAATTGGTAAAATTAAGGCAATTTCTACATCAAAAATTAAAAAAATAATAGTAATTAAAAAAAATCGTAAAGAAAAAGGTAAACGAGATGAAGATTTTGGATCAAATCCACATTCAAATGGGGAATTTTTCTCTCGGTCTATAAGAGATTTTTTTGATAAAATTGAAGCAATTAATATAGTTAATAAAGAAATTATTAAAATAATTATTGAGATTGAAATTAATAAAAAAATTATTTATACTATTATTTAATAGACTAAATGATTGGAAGTCATATATACTTAGTTATATTATATAAATAATTTTTTATCCTCCTCATCAATAAATTGAAATATATAAGAATAATCATACAATATCTACAAAATGTCAATATCATGCTGCTGCTTCAAACCCAAAATGATGGTTTTTTGAAAAATGGTTATTTAAATGACGAATTAAGCAAATTAGTAAAAATGTTGTTCCGATTAGAACATGAATTCCGTGGAATCCGGTTGCTAAAAAAAATGTTGATCCAAATACAGAATCAGCAATTGTGAAAGGAGCTTCAATATATTCATATGCTTGAAGGAAAGAAAAATAAATTCCTAATAAAACGGTAAAAAATAATCCTTGAGTAGTCTGTGAATAATTATTTTCTATTAAACTGTGATGAGCTCAAGTTACAGTTACTCCTGATGCTAATAAAATAGAAGTATTTAATAATGGAATATGAAATGGATTAAAAGAGATAATTCCTATTGGTGGTCAAGAAACTCCTAATTCAATATTTGGGGATAGTCTTATATGAAAAAATGCTCAGAAAAATGAAATAAAGAATAAAATTTCTGAAATAATAAATAAGATTATTCCTCATCGTAGACCTGTAGTTACAGGACTTGTATGAAGACCTTGAAAAGTTCCTTCTCGAGATACGTCTCGTCATCATTGAAATACAGTTAAAATAGTAATTAAATTCCCTAATAAAAATAATGAGTTATCATATTGATGGAATCATTTTACTATTCCTGTTACTGTTGTTATAGCTCCAATTGCACCAGTTAATGGTCAAGGACTATAATCTACTAAATGGAATGGATGGTTTGAATGTGTTGACATTTAGATTACTTCTCTAGAGTATAAAGTTCTTAATACAGCAAATACATAAGCTTGAATAATAGAAACGGCTGATTCTAAAATTAATAGAGCAATTTGTACAATTAATAAAATTAAAATTATGTAATATGATATTGAAGGTCCTGTATTTCCTAATAGAGTTATTAATAAATGTCCAGCAATTATATTAGCGGCTAAACGTACAGCTAAAGTTCCCGGACGAATTAAATTTCTAATAGTTTCAATACATACTATAAATGGTATTAAAATAGCTGGGGTTCCTTGAGGTACTAAATGAGAAAATATATGTTGTGTATTATTTAATCACCCAAAGATTATTAATGAAACTCATAAAGGAAGTGATAGTGATAATGTTAATGTTAAGTGTCTTGTTCTTGTAAAAATGTAAGGAAATAAACCTATAAAATTATTAAATATAATTAATGAAAATAATGAGATATATATAAATGTTCTTCCGTTGTGTCTTGATGGGCCTAATAAAGTTTTAAATTCTTTATGAAGAGTTATAAAAATATTATATCAAATAATTTGGAATCGTGAAGGTATAAATCAATATATAGATGGAATTATTAATAATGCAATAAAAGTTCTTATTCAATTTAGTGATAAATTAAAAATTCTTGATCTAGGGTCAAATACAGAAAATAAATTAGTTATCATTTTCAATTTATTGAATTTAATGATTTATTTTTAAAAGATAAAGATTTAGGTGAAGAAGGTAAAATTAAATAATAGTTAATTATATTTATAAATACTAGTGTAATAGAAAAAATAATAAATAAACTTAATCATCCAATTGGACTTATTTGTGGAATTAAAAAATATTATATATTATAATAATTTTAGTTTGACATACTAATGTTATTGCTTAACTAATTTTTTAAAAAATAATAAATCATTAGAAGTAAGTGCTAATTTACTATAGAATGGTTTAAGAGACCAATACTTGCTTTCAGTCATCTAATGAAGAATTTAAATTTGTATAAATTCATTTAATAAAATAATTTACCGGAATACTTTCAATTACGATAGGTATAAATCTATGATTTGCTCCACAAATTTCTGAACATTGACCAAAAAATAAACCCGGTCGATTAATAAAAAAATTAGTTTGATTTAGACGACCAGGTGTTCCATCAATTTTTACACCTAAAGCGGGGACAGTTCAAGAATGAATAACGTCTGCAGCTGTTACTAAAATTCGGATTTGACAATTTATTGGTAAAATTACTCGATTATCTACATCTAGTAATCGAAATATTCTTGAGGATAATTCATTTGTTGGAATTATATATGAATCAAATTCTGTATTTAAAAAATCTGAATATTCATAACTTCAGTACCATTGATGACCAATTGTTTTTAAGGTAATTGATGGTTCATTAATTTCGTCTAATAAATATAATAAACGTAATGATGGGAATGCAATAAATAATAAAATAATTGCTGGTAGAATTGTTCAAATTGTTTCGATTATTTGTCCATGTAATAAGAATCGATTAATGTAATTATTTAAAAATAATATAAATATTAAATATCCTACTATAATTGTAATTATTACAAGAATTAATAAAGTGTGGTCATGAAATAAAATAAGTTGTTCTATTAATGGTGAGGCACTATTTTGTAAATTAAAATTTAATCATGTTGACATTTTTCTAATAAAAATAAAATATTTTATATATAGAGCTTAAATCTATTGCACTAATCTGCCATATTAGAAATTAGATAATATAGGCAATTCATTATATCTATGTTCAGCTGGTGGGATATTTTGATATCATTCAATTGAAGAATTTAATTGAATTGGATAGATTACTTGACGTTGAGAAGTTATTCTTTCTCAAATAATAAAAATAAAATAAAAAATTCCAAGTATAGAAATTGAAGACCCAATTGTTGAAATTACATTTCATGTTGTATAAGCATCAGGATAATCTGAATATCGACGAGGTATTCCTGCAAGACCTAAAAAATGTTGAGGAAAAAATGTTAAATTTACTCCAATAAATATAATAATAAATTGTGTATTTAATAATTTATTATTTAATATTAGTCCAGTGAATAAAGGATATCAGTGGATAAATCCTGCTATAATTGCAAATACAGCTCCTATTGATAAAACATAATGGAAATGAGCAACTACATAGTAAGTGTCATGAAGAATAATATCAACTGATGAATTTGCTAGCACAACCCCTGTTAATCCTCCTACTGTAAACAAAAAAACGAATCCTAAAGATCAAAGAAGTGCTGGGGAATAATTTAGTTGAGTTCCATGTAATGTAGCTAATCAACTAAAAATTTTAATTCCTGTAGGAACAGCAATAATTATTGTTGCTGAAGTGAAATAAGCTCGTGTATCTACATCTATTCCTACAGTAAATATATGATGAGCTCATACAATAAAACCTAATAAACCAATTGCTAATATTGCATAAATTATCCCTAAAGAACCAAAAGTTTCTTTTTTTCCACATTCTTGTCTAATTACATGGGAAATTATTCCAAAACCAGGAAGAATTAAAATATAAACTTCTGGGTGACCAAAGAATCAAAATAAATGTTGGTATAAAATAGGATCACCTCCTCCAGCAGGATCAAAAAATGATGTATTTAAATTTCGATCAGTTAATAATATTGTAATAGCTCCAGCTAATACTGGTAGGGATAGAAGAAGCAATAAAGCAGTAATTACAACTGATCAAACAAATAAAGGTATTCGGTCAAATGAAATTCCAGTAGTTCGTATATTAATAACTGTTGTGATAAAATTTACAGCTCCTAAAATAGATGAAATTCCTGCTAAATGAAGAGAAAAAATTGCTAGATCAACAGAAGCTCCTCTATGTGCAATAGTAGATGATAGGGGTGGGTAAACTGTTCATCCTGTACCAGCTCCGTTTTCAACTATTCTACTAACTAATAATAAGGATAAAGAAGGGGGTAGTATCCAAAATCTTATGTTATTTATTCGTGGAAATGCTATATCTGGGGCTCCTAGTATTAGTGGGACTAGTCAATTTCCAAATCCACCAATTATAATTGGCATTACTATAAAAAAAATTATTACAAAAGCATGAGCTGTTACAATTACGTTATAAATTTGATCATCACCAATTAATGATCCAGGATGTCCTAATTCAGCACGAATTAAAATTCTTAGTGATGTTCCAACTATTCCTGCTCAAGCACCAAATAAAAAATACAAAGTTCCAATATCTTTATGATTTGTTGAGAATAACCATTGTCGCGATTAAATGGCTGAAATATAGGCAATAGACTGTAAATCTATTTATAAGAATTTATTCTTTTTAATTATTGGAGGTTTTATAGTCAATTAAATGACATTAGATTGCAAATCTAAAAGAGTAAATTTTTACTAAGACTTAAAAGATTAATCTTATATTTTTAACTTTGAAGGATACTAGTTTTTTTAACTTAAAATCTTAAAAAATTATGAAAATTAATCTAATTAGCATTAACCCAAAAGTTGAAATAAAAGATAATAATAAATAACTTTTTATTATTAAATTATTTATTTTTGAAAAAAAAATGAAATTTATTTCAAAATAATTTAATATAAATGTTGTATAACATAATCGAAGATAAAAAAACAATGTAATTAATGATGTTATTAATAAAATAAAAATTATTAATAATTGATTATTTATAATTAATTGTTGAATTGTCAATCATTTAGGAATAAATCCTATAAATGGAGGTAATCCTCCTAAGGATAAAAAATTTAAAAATAAAAAAAATTTAATTAATTTATTTTTAAAAAATAATGAAAATAGTTGATTGATATGATATAATTTAAATAGATTAAATAAAAAAACTAAATTAAATCTTAAAAAAGAATAAAAACAAAAATATAATATTCATATTGATTCATTAAAATACATTGCTATTAATATTCATCCTAAATGATTAATAGAAGAAAAAGCTATTAGTTTTCGTAATGAAGTTTGATTTAGTCCTCCTAAGGATCCAATAATTACAGATGAAATAATACAAAATAAAATTATTGGCTTAATTACGATATAAGAAATTAATATTAAAGGAGCTAATTTTTGTCAAGTTATTAAAATTAAAGAATTTATTCAAGATAATCCTTCTAGTACATTTGTAAATCATCAATGGAAAGGGGCTGTTCCTCTTTTTAACAATAGAGAAGATAAAATTATAGTATTTTCATAATTAAAATAATTATTTAAAGAGAAAATTAAATTATATTTTATTATAAATATAATAATAGCTATTAAAAGGACAGAAGAGGCTAAAGCTTGAGTTAAAAAATATTTAAGGGATGCTTCTGCTGATATTAGATTAATTTTATTATCTTTTATTAGGGGGATAAAAGATAATAAATTAATTTCTAATCCTATTCATGTTCTTAATCATGAATTGGAAGAGACAGAAATTATTGTCCCTAAAATTAATATTAATAAAAATATAATTTTATAAGAGTTATTAAAAATTAAAAAGAAAAGGAATACAACCTTTATAAATGGGGTATGAACCCAGTAGCTTAATTAGCTTATCTTTTTATTAAAACTTTTATATTTTAGTGTATGATGCACATAAGTTTTTGATACTTTTAGATATAGTTTAATTCTATAGAATATAAATAAAAATAAATTAATGAATGTAACAAATTACATTATTAACTCTATCAAAGTTATCCTTTTTTTCAGGCAATTCATTTAATTTTCCACAATACTTTAAATTATTAATCCTTATTTTCTTAATTCCTTTTTTTTTTTTTTACTTATCGAAATATTTGTTCGTTAAATAAATAAATTCCCTTTTTATTTTTAAACAAGAAAATTGATTTATTAATTTATTTCTTTTTTTTTATATTTAAATTTTAATATTTTATTGTTTTATTTTTTTTTAAATTTATTTTTTATTATATATTTAAATTT